TTAAAAATAAGCTAAATTAAGCTTTTGGGCTCATACCCCAAATATAAAGGATTATCCTTTTTTTTAAAAATAAAGTGCCTGATTAAAGGATTATTCTGATAGGATAAATTAAGTAAATTTTTTACCTTTATTATATTTTATAGAATCAAACTATATCTAATAGTATCAAAAACTATTGTGCATCTTACACTAAAATATATTTTATATATTGAATTTTTAATTCTAAAAAAAGTTTTATACTTTAATTTAAATTATTTTCTTTTTTAACTCAAATAAAATATTTTTTATATTTATTTTAATATTTAGTACATTAATTTCTATTTCATCAAATTCTTGATTTGGATGTTGAATTGGGTTAGAAATTAATTTATTAAGATTTATCCCCCTAATTTCTAATTCTAATAATTTATTATCTACTGAAGCATCTATAAAATATTTTCTTACCCAATCAATTGCTTCTATTAATTTTTTATTTACAATTTTAATTAAAATAATTTTAATAAAAAATTTCGAAATAAATAATTTAATTGCTATTATATTAAATTCTGCATTATTAATAAAAATAGGAAGAGCCCCATTCCATTTTTGATTTCCAAATATTATTGAAGGATTATCTTGACTTAATAGTTTTATTTTAATAACTTGACAAAAAATTACCCCCATAATTCTTTTATCATATTATTTTAATATAAATTATTTATTTATTATTGTTATAATAAATGTTATTATTGGAGCAATTGGAGGACTCAATCAAACTTCTTTACAAAAATTAATAGCATTTTCTTCAATTAATAATTTAGGTTGAATAATTACAGCTATTATAATCAGAGAAACTTTATGATTTTTTTATTTGATTACTTATTCATTTATAATTAGAATTATATGTTTTATATTTTATAATTTTAATGTTTATTTTATTAATCAATTATTTATTAATAATATAAATTCTTTTATTAAAATTAATTTTTTAATTAATTTTTTATCCTTAGGAGGATTACCCCCTTTTATTGGATTTTTTCCTAAATGAATTATTATTAATTTTTTAATCAATAATAATTTATATTTTTTAACTTTTATTTTTATTATGATAAGATTAATTATATTATTTTTTTATATTCGTATTATTTATTCTGCTTTTATATTTAATTATTTAAAAATAAAATGATTTAAAATTTTTATTAAAAATAATTATTTTATATTAATTAACTTTTTTTCTTTTATTTCTATTAGAGGGATAATTTTAAGTACTTTTTTTTTTTATTAAGGTTTTAAGTTAATTATAAACTAATAATCTTCAAAATTATTTATAAAGAATATTTCTTTAAGCCTTAATAGAAATTTCTACTCCTTAAAATTTGCAATTTTATATCATTTTTGAATATAAAGCTTAATAAAAGAGAATAATTCTCGTTAATAAATTTACAATTTATCGCTTAAATCTCAGCCATTTTATTTTTTTTGCGAAAATGACTTTATTCAACAAATCATAAAGATATTGGAACATTATATTTTATTTTTGGAATTTGAGCTGGAATAGTAGGAACATCATTAAGATTATTAATTCGAGCTGAATTAGGAACCCCAGGATCCTTAATTGGAGATGATCAAATTTATAATACCATTGTTACAGCCCATGCTTTTATTATAATTTTTTTTATAGTAATACCTATTATAATTGGAGGATTTGGAAATTGACTTGTTCCTTTAATATTAGGAGCTCCTGATATAGCTTTTCCTCGAATAAATAATATAAGTTTTTGACTTCTTCCCCCATCATTAACTTTATTAATTTCAAGAAGAATTGTAGAAAATGGAGCAGGAACTGGATGAACGGTTTATCCCCCACTTTCATCTAATATTGCTCATGGAGGAAGATCAGTAGATTTAGCTATTTTTTCTCTCCATCTAGCTGGAATTTCTTCAATTTTAGGAGCTATTAATTTTATTACCACAATTATTAATATACGATTAAATAATCTATCATTTGATCAAATACCTTTATTTATTTGAGCTGTTGGAATTACAGCATTTTTATTATTACTATCTTTACCAGTTTTAGCAGGAGCTATTACTATACTTTTAACAGATCGTAATTTAAATACTTCATTTTTTGACCCCGCTGGAGGAGGTGACCCAATTCTTTATCAACATTTATTTTGATTTTTTGGTCACCCAGAAGTTTACATTTTAATTTTACCAGGATTTGGTATAATTTCTCATATTATTTCTCAAGAAAGAGGAAAAAAAGAAACTTTTGGATGTTTAGGAATAATTTATGCAATATTAGCAATTGGATTATTAGGATTTATTGTATGAGCTCATCATATATTTACTGTAGGTATAGATATTGATACTCGAGCTTATTTTACTTCAGCTACAATAATTATTGCTGTACCTACTGGAATTAAAATTTTTAGATGATTAGCTACATTTCATGGAACACAAATCAATTATTCCCCCTCTATTTTATGAAGATTAGGATTTGTATTTTTATTTACTGTAGGAGGATTGACAGGAGTAATTTTATCTAATTCTTCAATTGATATTACTCTTCATGATACTTATTATGTAGTTGCCCATTTTCACTATGTTCTTTCTATAGGAGCAGTATTTGCTATTATAGGAGGATTTATTCATTGATATCCTTTATTTACAGGTTTATCATTAAATCCTTATATGCTAAAAATTCAATTTTTTATTATATTTATTGGAGTAAATTTAACTTTTTTTCCTCAACATTTTTTAGGATTAGCCGGTATACCTCGACGATACTCAGATTATCCTGATTCTTATATTTCTTGAAATATTATTTCATCTTTAGGATCTTATATTTCTTTATTAGCAGTGATATTTATATTAATTATTATTTGAGAATCTATAATTAACCAACGAATTGCTTTATTTACTTTAAATTTATCTTCTTCTATTGAATGATATCAAAATCTTCCCCCTGCTGAACATTCATATAATGAACTACCTATTTTAAGTAATTCATTCTAATATGGCAGATTATATGTAATGGATTTAAACCCCATTTATAAAGGATTATCCTTTTTTTAGAAATGGCAACGTGATCTAACTTTAATCTTCAAAATAGAGCATCTCCTTTAATAGAACAAATTATTTTTTTTCATGATCATACTTTAATTATTTTAATTATAATTACAATTTTAGTTGGATATTTAATATTAAGATTATTATTTAATAAATATATTAATCGATATTTATTAGAAGGACAAATAATTGAATTAATTTGAACTATTTTACCAGCAATTACTTTAATTTTCATTGCTTTACCTTCTTTACGTTTATTATATTTATTAGATGAATTAAATAATCCTCTAATTACTTTAAAATCAATTGGACATCAATGATATTGAAGATATGAATATTCTGATTTTCATAATATCGAATTTGATTCTTATATAATTCCTTCAAATGATCTTCAATCTAATAGTTTTCGCTTACTAGATGTAGATAATCGTATTATTTTACCTATAAATAACCAAATTCGAATTTTAATTACTGCAACTGATGTAATTCACTCTTGAACCATCCCTTCTTTAGGAGTAAAAGTAGATGCTAATCCAGGACGTCTAAATCAAACTAATTTTTTTATTAATCGTCCTGGTATTTTTTATGGACAATGTTCAGAAATTTGCGGAGCTAATCATAGTTTTATACCAATTGTAGTAGAAAGAATTTCAATTAAAAATTTTATTAATTGAATTAATAATTATTCCTCTTCATTAGATGACTGAAAGCAAGTACTGGTCTCTTAAACCATTTTATAGTAAATTAGCAATTACTTCTAATGATTTATATTTATTTTTTTAAAAAGAATTAGTTAAATTATAACATAAATATGTCAAATTTAAATTATTACTTCATGTAATATTCTTTTATTCCTCAAATAATACCAATTAACTGATTAATTTCTTTTTTATTTTTCTTATTTATTTATTTAATTTTTAATATTATAAATTATTATATTTTTCAAAATAAAAATAATAATAAATTAAATAATTTAAATATTAAATTAAAAAATTTCAATTGAAAATGATAAGCAACTTATTTTCAATTTTTGATCCTTCAACTAATTTATTTAATATCCCATTTAATTGAATTAGAACAATTCTAGGAATTATATTTATTCCTTATTCTTTTTGACTAATTCCTAACCGTCATTTTTTTTTTTGAAATTTTATTTTAATAAAACTTCATAATGAATTTAAAACTTTATTAAAAAATAATTATTTCCAAGGATCAACTTTTATTTTTATTTCTATATTTACTTTCATTTTATTTAATAATTTTTTAGGATTATTTCCTTATATTTTTACTAGAACAAGTCATTTAACTCTTTCATTATCTATTTCTTTACCTTTATGATTAAGATTTATAATTTATGGATGAATTAATAATTCTCAACATATATTTATTCATATAATTCCTCAAGGAACTCCATCAATTCTTATACCTTTTATAGTTTTAATTGAAACAATTAGTAATATTATTCGTCCTGGAACCTTAGCAGTACGATTAACAGCTAATATAATTGCAGGACATTTATTAATAACCTTATTAAGAAATACAGGAACTAATATAAGATCTTATTTTATTATATTATTAATTTTAGTTCAAATTTTATTATTAATTTTAGAATCTGCAGTTGCAGTAATTCAATCTTATGTAATTGCAATTTTATCTACTTTATATTCTAGTGAAGTAAATTAATGAAAAATAGTTTTAACCACCCCTTTCATTTAGTTGATTATAGACCATGACCTTTAACTGGAGCAATTGGTGTAATAGTTTTAGTTACAGGTATAGTAAAATGATTCCATAATTTTAATATAAATTTACTAATTTTAGGATATCTAATTGTTATTTTAACAATGTATCAATGATGACGAGATATTTGCCGTGAAGGAACTTTACAAGGTAAACATACAATTTTAGTTACTAAAGGACTTCGATGAGGTATAATTTTATTTATTGTTTCTGAAATTTTTTTCTTTGTTTCCTTTTTTTGAGCTTTTTTTCATAGTAGTCTCGCACCTAATATTGAAATTGGAGCTATTTGACCTCCTACTAGTATTATTCCTTTTAATCCTTTTCAAATTCCTCTTCTTAATACTATTATTTTAATTAGATCAGGAGTTTCTGTTACATGAGCTCATCATGCAATTATAGAAAATAATAATTCTCAAATAACCCAAGGTTTATTTATTACAATTATTTTAGGAATTTATTTTACAATTCTTCAAGCATATGAATATTTTGAAGCTCCTTTTACTATTGCAGATAGAGTTTATGGTTCAACTTTTTTTATAGCAACAGGATTTCATGGATTACATGTTATTATTGGAACATTATTTTTATTAATTTGTTTAATTCGACATTTAAATAATCATTTTTCAAGTAATCATCATTTTGGATTTGAAGCAGCTGCTTGATATTGACATTTTGTAGACGTAGTATGATTATTCCTTTACATTTCAATTTATTGATGAGGAAATTAATTATTTATATAATATATTTAGTATATTTGACTTCCAATCAAAAAGTTTAAAAATTTTTAATATAAATAATCATTTTAATAACAAATATTTTTTTAATTATTATAATTATTTCCAATATCATAATATTTTTATCTATTTTACTATCAAAAAAAACTTTTATAGACCGAGAAAAATGCTCTCCTTTTGAATGTGGATTTGACCCCAAATCTTCAGCTCGAATTCCATTTTCATTACATTTTTTTTTAATTACAGTAATTTTTTTAATTTTTGATGTAGAAATTGCTTTAATTTTTCCAATTATTCCGCTATTCAAATTAGTAAATTTCATTTTTTGAACAAAAATTAGATTATTTTTTATTTTAATTTTATTAATTGGTTTATATCATGAATGAAACCAAAATATATTAAACTGAACAAATTAAGGATTATAGTTTAAATATAAAACATTTGATTTGCATTCAAATAATATTGTATTATCAATTTATCTTAAAATAAGAAGCAAATTTTGCATTTAATTTCGACTTAAAAGAAAGAGTTTATTACTCCTTATTTATTTAATTGAAACCAAAATAGAGGTATATCACTGTTAATGATAAAATTGAATAATTATTCCAATTAAATTAGAAATATAAAGATTAAAATTAAGCTGCTAACTTAATTTTTAGTGGTTAAATTCCATTAATATTTCTATTTATTTATATAGTTTAATTTAAAACTTTACATTTTCATTGTAAAAATAAAAAAATTTTTTTTATAAATATTTAAAGATAAATATATCTCCCTAATATCTTCAATATTATACTCTTATTTATAAGCTATTTAAATATAATTAATTATAATAATAATAAAATAAATAAAATTATTATTATTCAAATAACAAATCTAAATAAATAAATTTTAAAATTATTTATTTGAAAAATACTATAAATTATAGAATAATTTTTCATAATTTTTATTATACCAAATCCTCTATAATATTCTCTTCATCCTATATCAACAGTTTTTAATAAATTTTGACCAAAATTAAGAAAATAATATCTTAATCCATAAGTTGATAAATTTGGTATAAATCATATTATTCTTAAAAAATTTCTTAAACTATAAAATATAATAAATTTATTTAAAGAATAAATTTTTCTAATTCTAATTAAATAACCTAAAATTCCACCAATTAAACTAACATAAATTACTATTATTTTTAAATTAAAAGGTAAATAAATTATATAAGGATAAGAAAAAATTATTCATCTTAAAAATCTTCCTCTAATAATTCTTATAAATAATAAAACAAATATTCTTTTTAATATAATAAAATCTTCATCATATAAATTATAAATTCTTATTAAATTATAATCATTAATTATTAAATATATTATTAAACGAAAACTATAAAATATAGTTAAACCAGTAGAAATATAATATAAAAAAAAAATTATTAAATTTAAATTTCTAAATCTAACTAATTCTAAAATTAAATCCTTAGAATAAAATCCGGCTAAAAATGGAATCCCACATAAAGCTATATTAGAAATATTTAAACATAAAGAAGTTAATGGAACATAAAATCTAATCCCACCCATAAATCGAATATCTTGTATATCATTTATTATATGAATAATAACCCCAGCACATATAAATAATAAAGCTTTAAATATAGCATGAGTTAATAGATGAAAAAAAGCTAAATCAGGTAATCCTATTCTTAAAATTCTTATTATTAAACCTAATTGTCTTAATGTAGATAAAGCAATAATTTTTTTTAAATCAAATTCATAATTAGCAGAAATCCCAGCCATAAATATAGTTAAACCAGATAATAATAATAAAATTTTTAAAAAAAAAGTATTTAATAATAATATATTAAATCGAATTAATAAATAAACCCCAGCTGTCACTAAAGTTGAAGAATGAACTAAAGCAGAAACTGGAGTAGGAGCTGCTATAGCAGCAGGTAATCAAGATCTAAAAGGAATTTGAGCTCTTTTAGTTATAGCTGCTAAAATAATCATAGAACTAATTATTATTATCTCTCAATCATTATTTATAAATTCTAAATAAAAAATATAATTTCATCTACCATAATTCATTATTCAAGAAATAACCATTAAAATAAAAACATCTCCGACTCGATTTGATAAAGCTGTTAATATACCCGCATTATAAGACTTTAAATTTTGATAATAAATAACTAAACAATATGAAACTAATCCTAATCCATCCCAACCTAATAAAATTCTAATAATATTAGGACTAATAATTAATAATATTATTGAAAATACAAATAATAAAACTAAAAGAATAAAACGTATTAAATTTAACTCAGAACTTATGTATCTTCTACTATAATAAATAACAACAGAAGAAATTAAAAAAACAAATATTATAAATAATAAAGATATTCAATCTAATAAAATAGATATAATAATTCTCATAGAATTAAAAGAAATAATTTCTCATTCTAAAAAAATAACTATATTATTTATTAAAAAATATATTATAAAAATAAAATTTAATATTCTTATAAAAAATAAAAAAATAAAAGAAATAAAACAAATAGAATATTTTAAATTAATAATTTAAAATGAATTTATTCATATTTTTGACACCACAAATCAATATTTTTTTTAAATTATTTAAATAAAATCAAATTATACAATAATCAATCTTCATAATTAAAATATTTAAAGGTAATCAATGTAAAATTAATATTAAATATTCACGAGAAACACCCGTATAATATCTATAAATTCCAGAATAATACTTCCCATGTTGAATAAAAGAATATAAATATAATCTATAACCCGCACTAAAAAAAGAAATTAAAATTAATATAATTATTGTTAATCAAGATCATCTTATTATTCTATTAATCAATCTAATTTCTCCTATTAAATTTAAACTAGGGGGAGCTGCTATATTTGAAGATAATAATAAAAATCACCATAATCTTATTGAAGGTATAAAATTTATTATTCCCTTATTAATATATAATCTTCGACTATGTAAACGTTCATAACTAATATTAGCTAAACAAAATATACCAGAGGAACATAATCCATGACCAATTATTAAAATATAAGACCCAATAAATCCTCAATAATTTATTACCATAATTCCTCTAATAACAATTCTCATATGAGCAACAGAAGAATAAGCAATTAAAGATTTAATATCGATTTGACAAAAACATTTTAATCTAATATAAAACCCTCCAATTAATCTAATAACAATTCAAATATAATTCAATTTTAAATTAATTTGCTGTAAAAAAATTATTAAACGTAATAAACCATAACCCCCTAACTTTAACATAATACCTGCTAAAATTATAGATCCAGAAACAGGAGCTTCAACATGAGCTTTAGGAAGTCATAAATGAACAAAATATATAGGTATTTTAACTAAAAAAGCTAAAATTATAGAAAAATATAATAAATATATATTTAAATTTATAAATTTTAAAAAATAAATTGTTATACAATTTATTTCATTAAAAACATAAAAAATTCCAATTAATAAAGGTAAAGAAACAAATAATGTATAAAACAATAAATATATTCCTGCTTGAATTCGTTCAGGTTGATACCCTCAACCAATAATTAATAATAAAGTAGGAATTAATCTACCCTCAAAAAATAAATAAAATATAAATATATTTATAACTGAAAAAGTTAAATATAACATAATCAATAAAAATATAATATTAAATAAAAAATAATTTAAATAATAATTTACCTTGTATAAATTTTCTCTAGCTATAATTATTAAAACACTAATTCAAATTCTTAATATAATTAACCCATAAGATATAATATCACAAGAATATATGTATCTTAAATTACAATATAAATTTAATCTTATTGTTATATTTATAAATAAAAATATTATAAAAAATAATATTATTTGAACCATTCAAAATATATTTTTTATAAAACATAAAGGAATTATAAAAATTATTATTATTAAAAATTTTATCATTATAAATTTTAAATTTTAAATAAATTTAATAATATATTACAATAAATTAAGTCTTTGAAAATAATCATTACCATGAGTACGAATTATAGAAACTAAAATAGATAACCCCAACCCTCCTTCACAAACAGAAAAAACTAAAAATAATATTAACATATATATATCATTTTCAATTGAACTTAAATAAATTAATATAAAAAAAAAAATTCTTAAAACAATAAATTCTAATCTTAATAAAACAATTAATAAGTGCTTATGTTTAGAAATAAAAATCAAATTTCCAATAACAAATATTAAAATAAAAATAATTCATATATTTATAACTATCATTAGTTTTTATAGTTTAAAAAAAAACATTGGTCTTGTAAACCAAAATTAAGTTAATTTCTTTAAAAACTTCAAAGAAAAAGAATTTCTTTATCAATAATCTCCAAAATTATTATTTTTATTAAACTATTCTTTGATTTGAAATCACAAAATTAATTTTTTCAACATTAATAATTATAATTTCAATTTTTATATTATCTTTAAATAATCCACTTTCAATAGGATTAATAATTTTATTTCAAACTTTATTAACTTGTTTAATTTCAGGAATAATTATTAAAACATATTGATTCTCATATATTTTATTTCTTACATTTCTTGGAGGATTATTAGTTTTATTTATTTATGTTTCAAGAATTGCATCTAATGAAATATATATTAAAACAATTAAAATTAAAAAAATTTTAATTTTAATTTTTATATTAATTTTAATTATTCAATTTATTTATATAAATAATATTTATTGAATAAATTTATCAATAAATTCAGATATAAATAATTTTATAATTTTTTTATTTGAAAATAATGAAAATAAAATTAATTTAAGTAAATTATATAATAATCAAACTTTTATAATTATAATAATATTAATAATTTATTTATTTATTACTTTAATTGCAGTAGTAAAAATTACTAATATTTTTTACGGACCTATTCGTTCAAATTTTTAATGACAAATAAATTCTTTACAATTCGAAAAACTCACCCTATTCTAAAAATTATTAATGGATCATTAATTGATTTACCATCACCATCTAATATTTCAGCTTGATGAAATTTTGGATCTTTATTAGCTTTATGTTTAATTATTCAAATTTTAACAGGCCTATTTTTAACTATATACTATACAGCTAATATTGAATTAGCATTTTATAGAGTTAATTATATTTGCCGAAATGTCAATTATGGATGATTAATTCGAACTTTACATGCTAATGGAGCTTCATTTTTCTTCATTTGTATTTATCTTCATATTGGACGAGGAATATATTATGAATCATTTAATTTAAAATATACATGAATAGTAGGAGTAATTATTTTATTCTTATTAATAGCAACAGCATTTATAGGATATGTTCTACCTTGAGGACAAATATCTTTTTGAGGAGCAACAGTAATTACTAATTTATTATCAGCTATCCCTTCTTTAGGAGTAAAAATTGTTACTTGACTTTGAGGAGGATTCGCAGTAGATAATGCTACTTTAACTCGATTTTACACTTTTCATTTTTTACTCCCATTTATTATTTTAATAATAACAATAATTCATTTATTATTTTTACATCAAACAGGATCTAATAATCCTTTAGGATTAAATAGTAATCTAGATAAAATTCCTTTCCATCCATTTTTTACTTTTAAAGACTTAATTGGATTTATTATTTTACTATTTTTATTAACTATTTTAACTCTTACTAACCCCTATTTATTAGGAGATCCTGATAATTTCATTCCTGCTAATCCTTTAGTTACTCCAGTACATATTCAACCAGAATGATATTTCTTATTTGCTTATGCAATTTTACGATCTATTCCTAATAAATTAGGAGGAGTAATTGCTTTAGTTATGTCTATTTTAATTTTAATTATTTTACCTTTCACATTCAATAAAAAAATTCAAGGAATTCAATTTTATCCTATTAATCAAATTTTATTTTGATCAATAGTAACTATTGTTATTTTATTAACATGAATTGGAGCTCGACCTGTAGAAGATCCTTATATTATTACAGGACAAATATTAACAATTCTTTATTTTTCTTATTTTATTATTAACCCAATTATAAATAAATATTGAGATAATATATTATTTAATTAATTAATGAGCTTGTATAAGCATTTGTTTTGAAAACTTAAGAAAGAATTTATTATTCTATTAATTTTTATACTAAAAAAAAATTAAATTATATTAATAAAATTTTAAATCCTAAAAAAAATAATAAAAAATTTAATGAAACAGGTAAATATCTTTTTCAAGCTAAATATATTAATTTATCATAACGATAACGAGGTAATGTACCTCGAACTCAAATAAATAAAAAAGAAATATAACTTAATTTTAAATAAAACATAAATCTTAATGAAAATCCTCCTAAATATAATAAAACAAATAATAAACTTATAAATAAAATTCTAGAATATTCAGCTAAAAAAATTAATGCAAATCCCCCACTTCTATATTCAACATTAAATCCAGAAACTAATTCTCTTTCTCCCTCTGCAAAATCAAAAGGTGTACGATTAGTTTCTGCTATTCTAGATCTAATTCAACATAAACTTAAAGGAAATATCATAAAAATAAATCAAATAAAATTTTGATATAATCTAAAATTTAATAAATTAAAATCTATAATTATAACAATTCTAGATATTAAAATTAAAGATAAACTAACTTCATAAGAAATAGTTTGAGCTACTGCACGTAAACCCCCTAATAAAGCATAATTTGAATTCGAAGATCAACCAGCAATTATTACAGTATAAACCCCTATTCTAGTACAACATAAAAAAAATATAACTCCTAAATTAAATCTAATCATATTAAAATAATAAGGAATTAATAATCAAATTATTAAAGATAAAATAAATCTAACTACCGGAGAAAAATAATAACTTAAATAATTTGAAAAATTAGGATATGTTTGTTCTTTAGTAAATAATTTAATAGCATCTGAAAAAGGTTGTAAAATTCCTATTATTCCTACTTTATTAGGACCTTTACGAATTTGAATATAACCTAAAACTTTTCGTTCTAATAAAGTTAAATAAGCAACCCCTACTAATACCCCAACAATTAAAATTAATAAACCAACTATAATTATTAATATATCATAAAAATAAATTACTATCTATATAAATAAATTATATATTAATGAATTCTAAAATCATTACATTTTTCTGCCAAAATAGTTATATATATATATATATATATATAATATAACTTAATTTTTTATATTTAAATTAAATAATTTATTAATATTCAAAATTATAAATTTAATTCTAATATTTGATCCTTTCGTACTAAAATATTATAATTTTTAAAAGATAGAAACCAACCTGGCTTACACCGGTTTGAACTCAGATCATGTAAGATTTTAATGATCGAACAGATCAAAAATTTTAAACTTCTACATTTAAATTTTATCTTAATCCAACATCGAGGTCGCAAACTCCTTTTTTTATATGAACTAAAAAAAGAAATTACGCTGTTATCCCTAAGGTAATTTTTTCTTATAATCAATAAAATTGGATCAAAAAATCACTTATTTATGGTTTATTATAAAAAAAGTTTTTCATATTTTTCTGTCACCCCAACAAAATAAATAAATTAATATTAATTATTAAAATTTATAAATAATTTCAAATAATTTATTTATAAAACTCTATAGGGTCTTCTCGTCTTTTTAAAATATTTTAACTTTTTAATTAAAAAATTAAATTCTATAGTTTAATTAAGAGACAGTTCATATTTCATCCAATCTTTCATACAAGTCATCAATTAAATGACTATTGATTATGCTACCTTTGTACAGTCAAAATACTGCAGCCCTTTAATATAAAATCAGTGGGCAGATTAGACTTTATATTAAATTCAAAAAGACATGTTTTTGATAAACAAGTGAATATGAATTTTTGCCGAATTCCTTTTAATTAATTTTATTTTAAAAATTATATTAATTTAAATAATTATATACTAATTTTATCATTATAACTATTTTTTTTTTATTAAAAAATATTTTTTTATAAAAAAAAAATAAATTATTTATTTTAAATTTTATTTTTAATGAAATTATTTATAATAAATTAAAATTTATTAACAATATAAATTATAAAATTTTCAAATAACAAATCTAAATAATTATATAAATTTATTTTAAAGCTTATCCCCTAAAATATAATATAATTTTTAATATTAATTAATCAATTAATTAATATTAAAAATTATATAAAATTAAATTTTTTTCTAAAAAAACTAGATATATTTAAAAACGATTAACATTTCATTTCCAATTAATTATTAAAAATATTTTTGCTACAATAACTTTCTTAATTAATTATCTCTTTTAAATTCGAGAATTTTTAAACTAAAAATATTTTTTAATAAACTCTGATACACAAGATACGATAAATTAAAACTACTTTCATATAATTTTTTATTTAACATATTTCAAATTTATTTCACAATACTAGTTCCCTATAAATTAACTAATTTTTTCTATAAATATACTTTAACCCCCATTAAATATATTTAAAAATTTTTTTATTAATTTTAGTTATTAATTTTCACCCCTCAAATTAATTAAATTTAATATCTTTTCAATGTAAATGAAATACTTTTTATCAAGCTCTAATTTGATCTTTCTAGAAACACTTTCCAGTACCTCTACTTTGTTACGACTTATTCCAATTTATATAAATATAAATATTTATATTTATATGAAAGCGACGGGCAATATGTACATATTTTAATTTTTAATCATTTTATTTAATTAAATAAAATTACATTTAAATCCACTTTCAATTAATTCTTACAAATTAATATTCATTTAAATAAATTTATTGTAATCCATTATATTCTTAATTATAATCTGCATCTTGATCTGATTTAATTTATATATTAATTTTTAAATATTATAATTATCAAAAAATATTTTTTTAACAACGATATACAAAATTAAAAATTAAGTAAATTTATTCGTGGATTATCAATTATTAAACAGATTCCTCTAAATAAACTAAAATACCGCCAAATTATTTAAGTTTCAATAAATAATTATTTACTATTTTAATATTTTAAATTTAAATTTTTATAATAGGGTATCTAATCCTAGTTTTTTATAAAATTTATTAAATCATAAATTTTAAATAAAATTTTATTAAATTAAAATTTCACCTAATAATTTAATTTTTAATTTATAAATTACTTATTTATTATTATTAAAAAAATTTAACTTAACTTTTGTTTAACCGCAACTGCTGGCACAAAATTTGTTATTAATTAAAATATTACTAAATCTTAATTTCTTAAATAAATTAATATTAATTACTATAATTTTAAATAAATTATTATTTAAATAATTTAAAATTAACACTAAAATTTATATGTAAAATAAATTTAAAATAAAATTATTAAACTATAAAAATTTATATTATATGTAAATTTTGTTAAATAGATTTTTTTTTTTTTTTTTTTATATTAAAATATTTATTATTCATTATTAAACAATTAATAATTTCTCTTTTTTTCTCTTCATAATATTCATATTAAATACAAAATTATAAGCATAAGCAATATACGTTCATAAAAATTACAATATATTTATTTAATTAATATTAATTATCTTAATTAAGTTAATGTATTATAAATATATTAATAAATTAAATATTTATATATATATATATATTAATAATTAATTAAATATTTAATATATATATATATATATACATAAATATAAAAAAAAATTAACTTAAGGTTTATCCTAAACCATTTTTAATAATTTTTCTTATAATATAATGTATAAAAATATAATAATAAA